CTGTAGTGATTAATATTGACATAATAGAAGTAAGTGGATCAATAAAGTATCCGAACTCGAAAGAAAAATCATTATTGATGGTCCAAGACCTTAGGGATTGATAGATAAAAGTTCGATCTATTTGCTCAATAGATAGATCGATCGAAAAAATCATAACTATACTTAACAATAAAATACTAAGAAAAGCCCACATACGACGAAGATGTTTTGTTGCGGTCGGAAAAAGTAGAAGTCCCACCCCTATTAACATAGGGACTGGAAGTGGAACTAAAGGTATGATCCAGGAATATTGATATGTATGTTCCATAAAATCAATAAAATAATACTAATTGTTTTTATTCTTAATTCATTGTTTCTGATTCACCGGTTCTTATCTCTTTTAAAAGGGATTAATAAAAAAAATTTTTCTTTTTCTATTCATAGTTATTTTGAATCTTTTCCAACAACTTCAAAAAATGAAAAGTCCAAAGCAATCAAATGTTTTAACTAAGCTACTAGTCAAAAATAAATAATTATTTTATACTAAGTAAGATTTTTATGAAGATAGAGCAAATTCAAAATGGAGATAGAGCAAATTCAAATTTCAATTATTATTCCCTAATTACACGAATTTATGTACATAGATCAAGACTAAAGAATTACACCAAATTAAGTTTGATAGAAATCGTAGGCTGGCCCAGAGCGTTCCCCAATAAAATACGAACTAGGTTTTTTAGTTTGTTTATTTTTTGTTTATTCACAATCATTAACTAGTTCATCTCGGAACGTATTGATTGTCTTCCATTACAATAAAAGGCATTTAATAACCAATTACTAGAAAAAAATGGATTAGGTCGAGAAAACCTATTCGATGTATTTTTCATGGATAAATGCAGCATGCCGAAAATAGCCAAAGATAAACGCGGAAGGGCCTTTTCTTTTTTTTATCAACTTCAACCAATTCTATTTCTATTATATAGCACAATCCACCCTATAGATATCGGTTTGAATAGGTATATAAGGGTACCGCCAATAATTCCGAAATACAAATTCCTTTTTCCCCGATATTTATGGAATCAAAATTGAAAAAATCCCTTATTCAGTTGTTTTTCTTTTTTGTTCTAGTAAGATTTTATGCCATTTTTGCATATTTCTATTTATTTCTTTTTTCTCTAAACTAACTACCTTTAGAAAAAATACACAGATAGTGAGAAATGAATAGGCAAACTAAAAAATGACTCGTTTTAACAACAGATGTCTTTCACATCCAATTTGAGCAATGAATAACCTTTTCTTTTTTGAATGGCAGTTCCAAAAAAACGTACTTCTATATTAAAAAAACGTATTCGTAAGAATATTTGGAAAAAAGGGGGGTATTGGGCAGCGTTGAAGGCTTTTTCGTTAGCGAAATCCCTTTCTACTGGGAATTCAAAAAGTTTTTTTGTACAAGAAATAAATAAGAAAACATTGAAATAATCTGAATCCGCCTGACTCAAAAAAGAGTTAATTGTGTTTCGAATTTATACTCTATAGTATAGAAAAGCCGAAAAAAGTAAGTAACCATTCCCCTTTCGTAATGTTTTGAACCAATTGATTTGCCTACTGAATTCGAAAAAAAAAAATAAAAAAAAAAACGTACTTTTTTTTATTTGAAAATGGAATCAAGACAAACTAGAAAGTTTCACCTTTCTTTTTATTTGAATATTTTTTTTATTCCCAGGATGGGGATTCTTATTTTCCCCATCACCCCACCATACACCCGAAACAAGAAGAATTTTTCTATTGTCTCTAATACGTCCAGCCCAATACCTAATTGATTTGATCAATCTTAGCACAAATTAATACTGAAAAAAACCTAACAATTACAACAACACAAAGTTATAAAAAAAGAAAAAGAACCCTTTTTTGAGTTGTTCCCCGAATTGAAGTTAGAACTAGTTAGTTACAGCCGTTACAACAGTTCTAGTTTATCAAACCAGAAACTATGAAAGTTAAGTTAAATAAAACCGAAACCTTAAATAATTAAATAAGACGACAAAGGGTGGAATCTTTTAATCTCCACTTTAATCTCGACGATTGACTAATAATAGGTTATTATGATTTCGAGCAAGCCGCTATGGTGAAATCGGTAGACACGCTGCTCTTAGGAAGCAGTGCTAGAGCATCTCGGTTCGAGTCCGAGTGGCGGCATAGCATCTTCAAAAAGATATACAAAAGGTGCTCTAAGGAATTTAATTTCTGATTTCCATTCTGTATATTTGAGGTATTCTCGCTTTTAATTTTTTTTTTTATGATCTTTTCAACTTTAGAGCATATATTAACGCATATATCCTTTTCGGTCGTTTCAATTGGAATTACAATTTATTTACTAACCTTATTAGTCGATGAAATCAGAGGACTATATGATTCATCAGAAAAGGGTATGATAGCTACCGCTTTCTGTCTAACAGGATTATTAATCACCCGTTGGATTTACTCGAGACATTTCCCATTAAGTGATTTATATGAATCATTAATCTTTCTTTCATGGAGTTTCTCCATTATTCATAGGATTTTCGATTTAAAAAAAAATCAAAATCATTTAAGTGCTATAACGGCACCAAGTGCTATTTTTACCCAAGGTTTTGCTACTTCGGGTTTTTTAACCAAAACCCATCAATCCGGAATATTAGTACCCGCTCTCCAAGTCCAGTGGTTAATGATGCACGTAAGTATGATGGTATTGGGCTATGCAGCTCTTGTATGTGGATCCTTATTATCCACGGCTCTTCTAGTCATTACATTTCGAAAAGTTATAAGGGTTTTTTTGAAAAGGAAAAATTTTGTAAATGGAAATGAGTCGTTTTGCTTCGGTGAAATCCAATACATGCACGAAAAAAGGAATGTTTTACTAAATATTTTTTCCGCTAGAAATTATTACAGGTATCAAGTGATTCAACAATTGGATCGCTGGAGTTATCGTATTATTAGTTTAGGATTTATCTTTTTAACCATAGGGATTCTTTCGGGAGCAGTATGGGCTAATGAGGCGTGGGGGTCTTATTGGAATTGGGATCCAAAAGAAACTTGGGCATTTATTACTTGGACTATATTCGGGATTTATTTACATACTCGAACAAATACAAATTTGGAAGGTGTAAATTCCGCAATTGTCGCTTCTACGGGCTTTCTTATAATTTGGGTATGCTATTTCGGAGTCAATCTATTAGGAATAGGGTTACATAGTTATGGTTCATTTAATTAACATCTCCTTGAATTGAGGAAAGGGCTTGATGAAGACAAACATAGGACAGCGCATAGATCGAAACGAAACTTAGTGTTAGTGTAAGACGCCGAGAACCTTTTGAATCGCCGCACTGCTTGATTCAAAAGGTTCTTACAAGCGCCAAAGGCGTTTGGTCACAAGTCAAATTCGATTATTTTATTTCTTTTTTTTTTTCAAAATAATGGGATTTCGTTGTGATTTTTTTTAGTCATGAAAACTATCGATAAAAAAATTAGATATAATAGCTTCGGCCTTGTCCACTGATAGTGAGAGAACGAAATCCGGATAAATACCAATACCTATTACGGGTAGAAGAATAGAGATCACAACAAATAACTCCCGTGGTCCAGAATCAAAAAAAGAAGAGTTTGGTGGGGCATTAAATAGCTTGTACCCATAGAACATTTGCCGTAACATAGATAATGAATAAATAGGAGTTAATATCATTCCAATTGCCATTCCAAAAGTGATTAGTATTTTTGGCATTAAAAAAATTTTTTGGCTGGTAATTATTCCCAAAAATACTATCAATTCCGCAACAAAACCACTCATGCCGGGTAGTGCAAGCGAAGCCATCGATAAGATACTGAATAGTGTGAATATCTTTGGAATTGGGATAGCCAGCCCGCCCATTTCGTCGAGATAAGCAAGACGCATTCTATCATAACTCGTTCCTGCCAAGAAAAAAAGTGCAGCACTAATAAACCCATGAGAAATTATTTGTAAAATGGCTCCATTGAGGCCTGTATCGGTTATCGAGCCAATTCCTAGAATTATGAAACCCATATGAGATACCGAGGAATAGGCTATTCTTTTTTTTAAATTCCGTTGGCCAGGAGATGTTGAAGCTGCATAAATTATTTGCACGGTACCTACTATCATGAACCAGGGGGAAAATAGAGAATGGGCGTGCGGTAATAGTTCCATATTGATCCGAATCAACCCATACGCTCCCATTTTTAATAAGATTCCGGCTAGAAGCATACAAGTACTGTAATGTGCCTCTCCGTGGGTGTCTGGTAACCACGTATGGAAGGGTATAATCGGTAATTTGACGGCAAAAGCAATCAAAAATCCAATATAGAATATTATTTCCAGTGCCGCAGGATACGATTGATTAACTAATGTTTCCAAATTTAATGTTGGTTCATTGGAACCATATAAACCGATACCCAAAACTCCTATTAAAAGAAAAACGGAACCTCCTGCAGTGTACAAAATAAATTTTGTGGCTGAATAAAGGCGTTTCTTTCCACCCCACACGGCCAGAAGTAGATAAACGGGAATTAATTCTAATTCCCACATGATGAAAAAAAGTAAAAGGTCTCGAGACGAAAATGGTCCTATTTGACCGCTGTACATCGCTAACATCAGGAAATGGAATAGTCGGGAATTTCGAGTAACTGGCCGAGCCGCTAAAGTAGCTAAAGTAGTGATAAATCCCGTCAGTAAAAGGGGTCCTATGGAAAGTCCATCTATTCCCAACCGCCAGTCAAAATCAAAAAAGGTGATCCATTTATAATCCTCTGCCAGCTGGATTAATGGATCGTCCAATTGGAAATTATAACAGAATGCATAGGTCGTTAGAAGGAGTTCTAAGACACATATATATATTGTATATCCTCTAGTCACCTTATTTCCTCTATGAGGGAGAAAGAAAATTAAAGAACCCGCGGCTATCGGAAAAACTACAATTAGTGTTAACCAAGGAAAATAATTCGTGGTAAAGACAAGATACACTCGGCCCAGAAAAACCCGTGCTCGAAACTCAAAATAGAATATATTCTTATTTTTTTTTTCTTTTTCGAGTACGGGTTTTTGTCGGTAATCGGTAAAAAAAAAAAGAAACTGTATTTAGAAGGGATTCAGATGGGTTTTTGGTAACGTATCAATATCAATAAGCTAGACCCATGCTTCGAGTTGTTTCATGCCATAAATAAACCCGAACACTCAAGAAATCCGTTGGACAGGCGGATTCGCATCGCTTACAACCAACACAGTCCTCTGTTCTTGGAGCAGAAGCAATTTGCTTTGCTTTACATCCGTCCCAAGGTATCATTTCTAATACATCTGTGGGGCAAGCTCGGACACATTGAGTACACCCTATACATGTATCATAAATCTTTACTGAATGTGACATTGGATCTATCAATTTTTGTTTTGAACTTTTTAATTTTCGATCTAGTCAATTTGGAAATATCGTATATTTAAACACCAGATGAATCAATGATTTACCAGAATTTTTCTAATTAACCCACTTTTGGATCAACTCCTAAGAGGGAACAAAGATACTTTGATTTCTTTCGGTTTGACAACCATGATCAAGGTTAGGGCATATTATATATCCTAAGCCGAATTGATGAATATTATGATTTCTAAATGCTATTTATTCAATAAAGTCGATTGATTGATACGAGTCGATTTTCTGTTACGATAAATTGACGAAACAATAGCTGATCCGATAGCTGCTTCGGCGGCTGCAATAGCTATAACAAAAATTGAGAAAATATTTCCTTTTAATTGTCGACTATCAAAAAAATCAGAGAATGTTACGAAATTGATATTAACTGCATTTAGTATAAGTTCAAGACACATCAGGGCCCGAACCATATTTCGGCTCGTAATCAATCCATAGATACCAATAGAAAATAAATAGGCACTCAAAACAAGTACATGCTCGAGCATCATTGACCAACTCCGTACCAATTTCGATTCATTTCAATATGAACAATAATGCAAGTGATTTGATTGCTTAGAATATACCAAGTACGGAGCAAAAGAATCTATTTGATAATAGATCGAATGCAAAAATTTCGATTTTGATTTTCTATTGATCCATGAATAGTATTCAACTAGACTTTAAAGAATTGAAGGAAAATGGATGTGATAACACATAAAAAAGTAGAATTGGGATTGCTGTTTCTAGTTCTAAAGATTTGTTACTGACGAGCCACGGCAATTGCACCTATCAAAGCAACTAAAAGAATTATTGAAACGAGTTCAAATGGAAGAAAAAAGTCTGTTGATAAATGAATTCCAATTTGTTGACTATTACTTATCAAATCTTGTTCGATAATCTGGTTGGGTCGTGTAGTCCAAATAATCCTGTACCACGACGTATCTAGAATAGTAGCGATTAGCGAAAAAAAAATACTTGTACAAACCAGGGAAGTAAGCCCATCACCAACAGTCCAAAGATTCAAATGAAAATCTTTGGAATAGTCTGAACCATTCATGAACATTACAGCAAATATGATTAAAACATTTACAGCTCCCACGTAAATAAGGAGCTGCGCGGCAGCTACAAAATGGGAATTTGCTAGAATATAGAATAAGGATATACAAACAAGAACCAATCCCAAGGAAAAGGCAGAATAAATCGGGTTGGTAAATAATACCACTCCCAGACCTCCTAATATAAGACCTGATCCCAGAAAAACTAAAAGAAAATCATGTATTGGTCCAGGCAAATCCATTATGTTAAAATAAGAGATAAATAAATCGAAATCTTTTTCATGAACTTATTGAACCGACCAGGAATTTTTTTTTTATGAGACATTCCCAATTCCAATTGAATTAAATTCGAATCTATTAAGTGGGAATTGGTACGGATACGTATACAGTTATTGGATAAATTTCCTTCTTTTCTTTATTCGAAATGGCAATTTGAAATTGAAGCTATATATATAATTGAAGCTATATATATATAGTTCGAAAAAGCTTCGGTCTATATATTATTTCAATACAAATTAAGTTGTCCTTCTCATCAACCAATCAATAGTTGGGATTTGGAGTTATTGACCAAGCAAAGAAAAAAACCTTATTCCTTTATACCAAAATACCAAATATACCAAAATGGAACCTTAGTAATTCGAAATTAAAAGGTTTAGTCATTTTTTCCATTTTTTCTTTGAGGCGAATTCAACACTGTTCGAATTGTAAAATCGTCAATGACTGACATTGGTAAACGACCTAAAGCAATTTGATTATAATTCAATTCGTGACGGTCGTAAGTAGCAAGTTCATATTCTTCAGTCATTGATAAACAATTTGTTGGACAATACTCAACGCAGTTACCACAAAAAATACAAATTCCAAAATCAATACTGTAATTAAGCAATCGTTTCTTTCGAATATCTGTTTCAAATTTCCAATCAACAACAGGCAGATCTATAGGACATACGCGAACGCATACTTCACAAGCAATACATTTATCAAATTCAAAATGGATTCGACCGCGAAAACGCTCCGATGTGATTAATTTTTCATAAGGATATTGAATAGTTACAGGTAAACGATTTGCTTGGGATAAAGTAATCATGAAACTTTGACCAATGTACCTTGCAGCTCGTATTGTTTGTTGACCATAATTCATGAAACCAGTTACCATAGGGAACATATCGTGAATATCTATGAATAATTTGAGTTTCTTTCTCTTGTTTGAGACAAGTAGTGAATATTCTATTCCTTTTTTCTTTATAGCGAAAGGAGTTGGGAAGAAGTTGTTAATAATAGATTACCGAGAGAAATAGGTAAAAGAAATTTCCAGCCAAGATTTAATAGTTGGTCCATTCTTAGTCTCGGTAAAGTCCACCTTGTTGTAATCGGAACGAACAAGAACAAATAAGTTTTAGCTAATGTAATAAAGATACCAATTGTCGTTCCAAAGATTCCATCCGCTTTATTTATTTCAAATAGCTCAGGAACAAATATGTATGGAATGGAAAGATTCCAACCCCCCAAGTAAAGAACTGTTAGAAATAATGAGGAAACTAATAGATTTAGATAGGAAGCAACGTAAAATAAACCAAATTTGATTCCTGAATATTCGGTTTGATAACCTGCTACTAGTTCTTCTTCTGCTTCTGGTAAATCAAAAGGTAATCTCTCGCATTCCGCTAGGGAAGAAATTAGAAAAACGATAAACCCTATAGGTTGACGCCACAAATTCCACCCCCAAAAACCATATTTTGATTGTGCCCCAACTATATCAACTGTACTTGAACTGTTAGATAATCATAGTCGGTGGTAACATTACGGTTCCCATCGCTATTCCAAAACCGTACATGAGATTTTCACCTCATACGGCTCCTCAGGGCCACAAATAAATGTAAGGACCGGACCAGTATTAGTTATCTTGATATGTTATAGGATAGAGAAAGTCAAAATCAAAATCTAGCGGAGGATCCCCAATTATACCACAGGAATTCTGTCTGCTCTAAGGATAAAAAAAACAGTATTTCGGAATTAATCTCATCCTTTAAGAATTTCAATTTTGCTGTGTTGAGTAATAACTTAATCAACCCTTCAATAAAATACTCCTTGTAGAAATATCAATAGATATTTCAACCCATCCTTTTAGTTTCGATTACGAAAAAGAATTAGACATTACACTAGTTCATGAATCATGACACGAATTTCATTTCTATCAATATATGAAAGAAAGAATAAAAGGATTAAAAGGATCGTTTTCTATTGTAATTGTAGTTTTTCTATTTTTTTTGTTCCTCTTCTTCTTTCTGAGAGAAAAGGGTGCTTAAAAAAGGGGTAAAGGATTATTTCGTTCCTGATAGTTATTTCTTTAACTGGCGGATAGGAGCATACTCTGGATCGGAATTGTGGTGTGGGGAGTACTGCCTGATCATTTCTACCAACTTAAAGCCCCATTTACGATTCTTTTTATGTTATGCAGAAGTATCCTTTTAGATAATTGACATAATCTACATTACTAACCCGTTGTGCGTATTTTGGTGTTCCTTCCTATCCACCCATTTTTTGTTTTCAACCCCCGTAATATATATCTATTGTAATACATACAAACGCTAATGAAAATTCCATAGGGTTGGTCTTTTGAGCCCGCTTCAAGCTAGGATGACCAATCAACCAATCTTGGGGTAAGGGGCTTCCTCCACTTTGACTTTTGTTTACTTCCCCTTAACGCTTGTACATAGGAAATGAGACTTAAGCCACTTGTACTACGAATTTGAAAGTTGTTTTCTTTCACTCATATATAACTATCAAATTTCGTTTATTAACCTAATTTATTAATCTAAAGAATAAATAAATGAATAAAAAACGGAAGATTTCTATTCAAGTTCTTTTTTTTTTTCTCGAACGAAAAGCAAAACAATAGGAAAACAAAAAGCTTAGGTTTTAGCGAATCGCACGTAGAGATATTGATAAAACACATAAAGTTAATGGTATTTCATAACTAATCGATTGAGCAGCAGCTCGCAGACCACCTAAAAAGGAATATTTATTATTTGATCCATATCCTGACATAAGAAGTCCAATGGGGGCAATACTTGAAATGGCAATCCATAAAAAAATACCGATATTGAGGTCAGCTAAAACAAAGTTATAACTAAAAGGAATTACTGAATAACTTAGTAGAATTGCTATGACTGCTATAGATGGTCCAATACTGAATAAACTACTATTTCCTCTAGATGGAAGAAGGTTTTCTTTGAAAAGTAGTTTTGTTCCATCTGCTAAAGCTTGAAGAATTCCCAAGGGACTGGCGTATTCAGGCCCAATACGTTGTTGTATTCCTGCAGATATTTCTCTTTCTAACCACACAATTACTAGGACACCTATTGTGATTGCTACTACAGGAGTCGAAATAGGGGCAAGCACCCACACGATCCCATAGACCTCTTGAGGGGATTCCACTCTGGAAAAAGAATTGATATCTTGTACTTCTGTTGTATCAATTATCATTTCAACGATCAACTTCCCCCATAATGATATCTATACTACCTAATATTGTCATAATATCAGCCAATTTCATTCTTTTAACTAACTGAGGAAGAATTTGCAAATTGATAAAACCCGGTGGGCGAATTTTCCATCTCCAAGGAAAACCACTTTGATCTCCTATCAGAAAAATTCCCAATTCTCCTTTTGGGGCTTCTACTCTCACATAAAGTTCTTGTTTCGTCAATTCAAAGGTGGGAGAAGGCTTTTTACTAATGAATCGATCTTCAAAATCATTCCCTTCTGGATCGTTTTCTCTATCAAAACATCGGATTTCTAAATTTTCATAGGGTCCTCCCGGAATTCCTTCTAAAGCCTGTTGAAGAATCTTTACAGATTCCGTCATTTCACCGATTCGGACTAAATAACGAGCTAATGAATCTCCTTCTTTTTGCCACTGGACTTCCCAATCAAATTCGTCATAACACTCATAATGATCAACTTTACGAAGATCCCATTCTATTCCAGACGCTCGTAGCATTGGTCCGGATAAACCCCAATTTATTGCTTCTTCTCCACCAAGAATGCCTACTCCTTCAACTCGTTCTAAAAAAATAGGGTTTCGCGTAATAAGTTTTTGATATTCACCAACCCCCGTTAAAAAATAATCGCAGAAATCCAAACATTTATCTATCCAACCATGAGGTAAATCAGCTGCTATTCCTCCGATACGAAAATAATTATGCATCATCCTCATACCGGTGGCAGCTTCGAACAGATCATATACTAATTCTCTTTCTCTGAAAATATAGAAGAAAGGAGTCTGTGCGCCAATATCTGCCATAAAAGGGCCAAGCCATAACAGATGGGAAGCTATACGACTCAACTCCAACATAATGACTCTGATATAGCTGGCCCTTTTGGGTACTTGAATATTTCCCAACAGTTCGGGTCCATTTACAGTTATTGCTTCGGTGAACATAGTAGCTAAATAATCCCAACGGGTTACATAAGGCAGATATTGTATAATTGTTCGGTTTTCCGCAATTTTTTCCATACCTCGGTGTAAATAACCCAATATTGGTTCACAGTCAATAACATCTTCACCATCTAGAGTAACGATGAGACGAAGAACGCCGTGCATTGATGGGTGGTGAGGTCCCATATTGACTATCATAAATTCTTTTTCTGTAGCTAGTATACTCATAGGTTTTTCCTCGATTCATTCTTACATGAATTGTTGAAAACAACAAGAAGTTCATCAAGATTTAAAATCAAATAATTCGAATTTTTTTTTTAATTAACGATTTTTGGACTCCCGAATATTCAACTTACTAATTAATTCTTTATAACGTACTCTATTTTTCTTTGACAAATAAGCTAGCAGACGTTGGCGTTTTTCCAAAATTTTCCGTAAACCCCTTTGAGATAAATAGTCTTTTCTGTGCAATTTTAAATGTGAAGTAAGTCTCCGTACCTTATTAGTGAAACGGAATACTTGAAATTCAACCGATCCACAGTTTTCTTCTTTTTTTTCTTGAACCATAACTGAGACGAATGAATTTTTTACCATAAAACGAAACCCCTCACCCTCCTTTTTTAAGATGAATTTTACTGATCAGTAATAATAATACTAGTTACTTGAATTTGATATACACAATCATCTTAAGTTCGTTATGAACTTGCTAGAAAATCAATATCAATAATCAATCCAATTTTCAATTTGATTAGGGATCCAAAAGGATGGTATATTTCTGCAAAAGAGAAAAATTGGACCTAAAAAAAATAGCTTCTTGATTCATTTATGGATCTAATTAATATGTACGCCATTTAATTGGTATCTTGTATCAGACTGGAATGGAAGATAAGACATGTATACATTTCTTTGTTTTCATATCCTAAACATAGGACACGATAGATAGGAAAAGTACACTATTAACGAATTTTCAATCGTGGATACATATGTATCCTTACCATACTGAAACGACTCCCATTATTGGTACTAAACCAATAGCGATTCATACAAATTAAATCTTCTAATCGAGAATTGGGCCAAATAAAGAACTTTAATTTAATTAGTTGATTTTTCTCTCTAGAAAGATCTTTGTTTTTATCCAAAATGTGACCCCTGATTTTTCCGTTAGTACAAAATACTGGATTTCTCTGCATACCGTTTTGATTCTTCGAATTGAAACAAATTAGAGTTCTTAATTCTCTACGACGTTTAGGGAATAAAATATTTTCAGGAACAAGCAAATCATAATGATTTTTGTTTCTATTTCCAGTCATTTTTTGATGTTTTGCAATGAATTCATCAAAATTTTTTTTATCAACATAGCCTTTTTCGCGGTATCTTTTAGTAATTTTGCGCTTATTCTTATGAACCAATGAAATACCTATGATTTGATATATAAAAAATTGGCCATCATTTTTTACAGACAAACGACGGGGTTCAATAATAAGCATTCCCCCTTTCGTCAATTCTCTAAGAGCGAAATCCTTCTTAGTGATCAAAATAGCCAAACTAATTTCTCCTCCTTGAATAGAGGCTATAGTAACGTCGCTAGGATTTATCAGTCGAACCAGGTGACAATAGACTTTCATATCATTGAGTATTTTTTCCCTGAAAGAAACAGTACCTCTCCATCTCAACTGCAAACACAAATATTTTTTTAGGAAGAAATCAAGCTGTGCTTCTGTTTCTCTCTTGTATTGCTTTTTCTTTATACGTTTTTTCATGTCCGATCTCGTATAATTTTCTTCAACATCTTTTTCTTGGTTTGAGAGAACTGATCCAAGACTTACTTGCTTTTGGGCATCCGATCCCGGATTTCCTTGGTCTGCGAGTTCTTTTTCTTCTTTACTTTGATTCGATAATTCAAGATCTTCTTTTTGAGTGGATGATATAAAAAGATCCGCTTCGTTCTTTCCGGTTAGAATTTTCTTACCATTTCCATGAAAATTGAAAAGAAGTAATTTGATTGGTATGATCCATGGTTTCCTTCTATATGCATTAAAAAGTAGCACAAATTCTGGAAAGAACCAAGGCTCCAGGTTTGATATAGGACAACTTAGTACTTCTTCATTCATTCCCATCCAATCAAAAAGTGTTCCTTTTTGGTTGGATGGGTTAATTTCTTCATCTTGATGAATTGTAAGATAAAAGGGGCCTCTTTTATTAATTGCATCAATTTTTTTATAATTATCGGACCTAATCTTAGTATTTTGATTACTGCTGGTACCAGTATCCATATCAACCCAGGCTTCAATATTGACCTTATTTCTAAGACAAAAAGTAAGAATTCTCCAATCAAAATATTTTCTATACAAGAATTTTTCCATATCCATAATATCATCTTCTCCTAGATAATTATTGATAAGGATACCTCCCAGCATAGCAAATAATTTTCCTTTCTTTATATTGTAATTATAATAATACTCTTCTTTATTATTTACTTGGCCTAGTAATCTATCAATATATGAGTCTTTCTTATCTTCATAATTAATCAATTTATATGATAAAAGATCATATCTATAGTGTTTTTTAAAATTCAATTTTTGATTACGTAATGAGTCTGCTTCAAAAAAATGTTGTTTTTCGCAATGAGTTAATCCGTTTTTTTCATATGAATCTCTTTTAGTTAAATTTTGATTTTGAGCCATACAGTGTTGATTGGCTTTATTTCGCCATTCTTGTCGTACTAATCTAGCCCATTTAATCCGAGAGAAATCATATTGAGAATGACCGCTTAACCAGTTTTTCCATGGATTCCTTCCAAAATTCCAAAAAGGTTTATGTCTTAATTGGTAATTAAATATTCCGTGTTTTTCAAAAAAATCCTTTATTTCATTCTTAAGAAATAGAGATGTTCCGTGATATTGAAGAACAGGTCTTAAATTAGAAAAGTTAAAAATTGGGGCTTGTAACAATTTGTAAAATACATACGCTTGGGATTGTGAAAAAGACGATAAATTACAAGAAATCTTTGAATTCTTATTACTAATCTTCGAAAATGATTTTTTGACAGTCGAAATAAAGTGAATTCGATTTTGATTTGTTTTATTAATTATTTCCGGATTTTCTTCATTATTGTGGATGTTTTTCTCAATAATTTTCATTTTTTTTCTTGTTGATTCACTAAAAGGTTTTGCATTGATTCTTGGAATAGTAAGGGTAGATAGAAAAAAATTTCTGTATAGCTTTTCAATAAAAAAATTTAGATAAAAATAGGATTTACGGGTTAATCGAGTATTTCTTTTTTTGAATATCTGCCAAATCTTTTTTGATGAGTCTAATATTTTAGCAGAATAAGTTGTTTTGTTCGAACTAATATTTGTTTCTTGAGTTAGCGATACTTTTTGATTTTCTTTTGTAATTTTATATATTTGATTTCGTATTCTGCTTGTTCTATTAGTCAGATCTGTCATTTTTTTTTCGGTCCGGGAGAAATTTGGCCAATCCATAGATAGGATTTCAATAGAAGATTCGTGAATCTTCTGATTACTGAGTATCGAATCTTTTTGAGTTTCAACCAATTCATCGATTTCTCTCACGTTTATTTTTGAAAGTTCTTTTATTTTTCCTTCTTTGAAAACCCTTAAAACTATAAAAGACTTAGTTTTCAATTTTATAATTTTTTTTTTTAGTTCTTTAAAAATGGGTTCAAAAAAGGAACGCCGTTTTCGGGGAGAACCAAAGGGCATTTCTGTTTCCAATCCCAAAGCCGTTAAAAAACAAAAATCAGCTTCACTTTTTGCATCTTTATGAGGGGATTGTATCTTAGATCTGTGCCAGGGTTTCAGGTGAAAAGGGAATAGTATCTTTATCTGAATACCTTCTGTTAACCAGTTTTTCGGAAATTCTGTTTCAGATAAATTAACACCACTATAAGTGCATTTAACATAAATTTCCCGACTCCAATCCTTAAAATCCTCCGACCACTCGGGATCTTGGAATAATAGTATGCGAACCAAATTTTTAGCTATTATCAATGAAGGTAATAGAATATATTTTCTAAGAATCGATTGGATTACTAACATAGAGCTTCTTAGTACTCGAG